ACGCAACGATGATTTTTTTCAACAAACCATAAAGACATCGGTACCTTATATTTTATCTTTGGAGCTTGAGCAGGAATAGTAGGAACTTCTCTAAGTCTAATTATTCGAGCAGAATTAGGACAACCTGGTAGTTTAATTGGAAATGACCAAATCTACAATGTTATTGTAACTGCTCATGCATTCGTAATAATTTTTTTTATAGTTATACCAATTATAATTGGAGGATTCGGAAATTGATTAGTACCTCTTATATTAGGAGCTCCTGATATAGCTTTTCCACGTATAAACAACATAAGATTTTGACTTCTTCCTCCATCTCTCACACTTTTATTAACAAGAGGCTTAGTAGAAAGAGGAGTAGGAACTGGTTGAACTGTTTATCCTCCTTTAGCCTCCGCTATTGCCCATGCAGGAGCTTCTGTTGATATAGGGATTTTTTCCTTACATTTAGCAGGGGTTTCTTCAATTTTAGGAGCTGTAAATTTTATAACAACAGTAATTAATATACGTTCCTTCACTATAACTATAGACCAAATACCTTTATTTGTTTGATCAGTATTTATTACTGCCATCTTATTACTACTATCATTACCAGTTTTAGCAGGAGCTATTACAATACTCCTTACAGACCGTAATCTAAATACATCTTTTTTCGACCCAGCAGGAGGAGGAGATCCTGTTCTTTACCAACACTTATTTTGATTTTTTGGCCACCCAGAAGTATATATTTTAATTCTACCTGCTTTCGGTATAATTTCACATATTGTAAGACAAGAATCAGGAAAAAAAGAATCTTTTGGTACTTTAGGAATAATTTATGCAATATTAGCAATTGGTATTTTAGGTTTCGTTGTTTGAGCCCACCACATATTTACTATTGGAATAGACGTAGATACACGAGCTTATTTTACTTCCGCTACTATAATTATTGCAGTGCCAACAGGAATTAAAATTTTTAGATGACTAGGAACCCTTCACGGAACCCAAATTTCATACACACCTTCTTTATCCTGAGCTATTGGATTTATTTTTTTATTTACCGTAGGAGGCTTAACAGGAGTAGTTCTTGCTAACTCTTCTATTGATATTACTTTACATGATACTTATTATGTAGTTGCACATTTCCATTATGTTTTATCCATAGGAGCTGTATTCGGTATTTTTGCAGGATTAGCTCACTGGTATTCTTTATTTACAGGAATAACTATAAATCCAAAATGATTAAAAATTCAATTCCTAACTATATTTGTAGGAGTAAATATAACCTTTTTCCCCCAACATTTCCTAGGACTAAATGGTATACCTCGACGTTACTCTGACTACCCAGATGCATACACAACATGAAATATTGTTTCCTCAATAGGTTCCATAATTTCAATAATATCAGTATTAGGATTTATATTTATTGTATGAGAATCATTAATTTCTAATCGTCCTGTTTTATTTGCTTCTTTCCTTCCCTCTTCTATTGAATGAGAACATAATACTCCTCCTGCTGATCATAGTTATATAGAAATTCCAATCATTACTAACTTCTAAAATGACAGAAAAATGTATAAGATTCAAGCTCTTATTATGAAGATTTACCTTCTTTTAGAAATTAATGCCCACATGATCTCACTTAGGTCTCCAAGATAGAGCATCCCCTTTGATAGAACAATTAACCTTTTTCCATGACCATGTAATATTAATTCTTATTTTAATTATTTCATTTGTAGGTTATATAATAATCTCTTTATTATTTAATTCTATAATTAATCGATTTATATTAGAAAATCAAACTATTGAAGTAATTTGAACAATTATTCCAGCAATTATCTTAATTTTTATTGCTCTCCCCTCCTTACGACTTCTTTATCTTTTAGATGAAGTTAACAACCCAAGAATAACATTTAAGACTATTGGTCATCAATGATATTGATCATATGAATATTCAGATTTCATAAACCTAGAATTTGACTCTTATATAATTCCTACTTCAGATCTTGAAATATCAAGATTCCGTTTATTAGATGTTGATAATCGAACAATTCTTCCTATAAATACTCAAATTCGTATTTTAATTAGAGCTGCTGATGTAATTCATTCATGAACAGTACCTTCCTTAGGAATTAAAGCAGATGCTATTCCTGGGCGATTAAACCAAAGAAGATTTATAATTAATCGACCAGGTTTGTTTTACGGACAATGTTCAGAAATTTGTGGTGCCAATCATAGTTTTATACCTATTGTAATTGAAAGTGTATCAACAAATTCTTTTTTAAATTGAATCTCTTCTGCTATTGAAGACTCATCCGATGACTGAAAGTAAGTATAGGTCTTTTAAACCTAAAATAGTAGTTTTACCTCTACTTCTGGTGAAAGAAATTAGTTAAATTATAACCTTAGCTTGTCAAGCTAAAATTATCTATACAGATATTTCTTAATGCCTCAGATAGCTCCTCTAATATGACTATATTTAATAATTTTTTTTATTATAAGATTACTGTTATTTATAATAATAAATTATTTTATTAAACCTTATCAAAAAAATGAAAAATTTATTATAAATTATAATGATTCAGAAAAAACCTGAAAATGATAACTAACTTATTTTCTATTTTTGAACCTTCATCAAGATTTAACTTTCCATTAAATTGAACTTCTACTTTACTAGGATTAATTTTCCTTCCTTTTTTATATTGAGCTTCTCCTTCACGATGATCTTTATTATGAAGTAAATTAATTATAATTCTTCATACAGAATTTAAAGCTCTTCTTTTACCTTCTCATAAAGGAACTACTGTTATTTTTATTAGTCTTTTTTCATTAATTGTATTCAATAATTTTCTAGGATTACTACCTTATGTTTTCACTAGATCAAGTCATCTCGTAATAACATTATCATTATCATTACCTTTATGATTTACAATAATAATTTATGGGTGATTAAACCATAGTAAACACATATTTGCTCATTTAGTTCCACAAGGTACTCCTCCGGCTTTAATACCTTTTATAGTTTTAATTGAAACAATTAGAAATATTATCCGACCAGGTACTTTAGCTGTACGATTAGCAGCTAATATAATTGCTGGACATTTACTTTTAACATTACTTAGAAGAACAGCTCCTTCTTTAGGAATATCTTTACTTTATATTTTAATTTTATCAACAATTTTACTTCTTATACTAGAATCTGCCGTTGCAATTATTCAATCTTATGTTTTTGCTGTATTAAGACTCTTTTATACAAGAAAAATCAACTAATGACATCATCTCATGGATTCCACCCTTATCACTTAGTAGATATAAGACCTTGACCTTTAACAGGTTCTATTAGAGCTATAATATTAACTACAGGTTTAGTAAAATGATTTCACATATTTAACCCTAATTTACTATTATTAAGATTTTTAGCCACTATTTTAACCATAATTCAATGATGACGAGATGTAACTCGTGAAGGGACCTATCAAGGACTTCACACTTCAGTAGTTTCAACCGGATTACGATGAGGTATAATTCTCTTTATTGTTTCAGAAGTTTTATTTTTTTTCTCTTTTTTTTGAGCCTTTTTTCATAGAAGACTTTCTCCTACAATTGAAATTGGTATATATTGACCTCCTTTAGGAGTAATTCCTTTTAACCCTTTCCAAATTCCTTTATTAAATACTACAATTTTACTGTCTTCAGGAGCAACAGTAACATGAGCTCATCATGCAATTATAGAAGCTAATCATACTCAATCCTTTCAAAGATTAGGAATTACCATTATCCTAGGAATATATTTTACAGCTCTCCAAGCATATGAATATGTAGAAGCTTCCTTTACAATTAGAGACTCTGTTTTTGGTTCAACCTTTTTTGTAGCTACAGGATTTCATGGATTACATGTAATTATTGGGACAACCTTCTTAGCAGTATGTTTTTATCGTTTATTTAACTGTCATTTTTCATCTAAACATCATTTAGGGTTTGAAGCAGCAGCTTGATATTGACATTTCGTAGACGTAGTTTGATTATTCCTTTATGTATTCATTTACTGATGAGGAGGCTATTTTTTTAATATATAAGTATATTTGACTTCCAATCAAAAAGACTAGAATAGTTCTAGAAAAAATAATGATTTCTTTATCTATTATCTGTATTATTACATTAATAATTTCTACTATTATTATAATCATCTCTTCTATTTTATCTAAAAAAATAATCTTAGACCGAGAAAAAATATCCCCCTATGAATGTGGATTTGATCCTAAAGGATCTTCACGTTTACCTTTTTCCCTACGATTTTTTTTAATTGCAGTAATTTTTTTAATTTTTGATGTAGAAATCACGCTTTTACTTCCTATTGCCTCTATTATTAATATTACAAATGTATTTTCATGAATAATTACAACAAGAGGATTTCTTTTTATCCTCTTATTAGGATTATACTACGAATGAAAACAAGGAGCTCTAGAGTGATCATAAAACTATAGTCAAATATATGACATATGAGTTGCATTCATAAGGTGTTTTAAACTAGTTTTAAATTAGAAAGCGAAAATTTGCATTTAGTTTCGGCCTAAATTTTGGTAATATTACCTCTAATTTTTAACAGAAGCCAAAACAGAGGCCAATCATTGTTAATGATTTCATTGAAATATTTCCTGTTAAGCCAAGGAATATTAGTAAAGATAAAGCTTCTAACTTCAATCTTAAGCGGTTAAATTCCGTTTATATTCCTGTTTTTATAGTGTAAAAAACACCTTACATTTTCATTGTAAAACTGAAATTTTAATTTCTAAAAACTGTTTAAAATGTGTTTGTACACATAAATTAGGTGCCACATACCTATATTTTTATTAAATTATTTAAACATCTACAAGTCTTAAACTTCTTTTGCAGCTTCAATGCAATATTCTATATAAATTATATAAATAAATATAAATGAAAAAAAAAACAATTATTAAAAACATAAATATTTTTATAAATACTTTAATTCTTCTTGCTTGTATAATATTTAAAAAGAAAAAAAATTTAAAAAAAACAGTATATAAACCCGGGGGTCCTATAAATTCAGATCATCCTTTGTCAATATATTTATAATAACTATACCCAGTTTTTAAATTAATTTTAGTAAATTTAAAGTAGATAAATAAGGTATAAATCACATAAGACCTATAAAAGAAATATAAAAATATAATTTTAAAGAATTTAAAAAATAATTTACATTTATAATATTTAAAATATAACCAAAATATAGCTCCTGCTCCTCTTACAACTAAAACTAAACTCTTCATTATAATACTCAAACAAATTATTGAAGGTTCAGGAAAAATCAATCATGAAAGAAAAGATCCTATAATAATAGCTCCTGCTCCTAATCTCATCATAGAATTTAATATTAAATTAGAATTATCATCAATACAATTTATAACCCGTAAATTAATAACTCCTCTTAAACTATAAAAAATTAAACGGAAAGTATAACATACTGTTAAACCTGTAGCAAAAACATATAATACAAAAGAAACTATATTTAAAGATCTCATAAAAGCCGTTTCCAAAATTAAATCCTTAGAATAAAAACCAGCTAAAAAAGGAAATCCACAAAGAGCTAAATTAGCAACACTTATATATATTACACTCAAAGGCAAAAACTTTACTAAACCTCCTATATAACGAATATCTTGACATTCATGAACATTATGAATAATTGAACCAGCACATATAAACAACAAAGCTTTAAATAAAGCATGTGTTAACAAATGAAAGAAACATATATCACAAAACCCTAATGAAAGAATTCTCAATATAACTCCTAGTTGACTTAAAGTAGAAAGAGCAATAATTTTTTTCAAATCATATTCAAAATTAGCTCCAAGACCTGCTATAAATATTGTTAAACAAGAAATAATTAACAAAAACCTTTGTGATTTAGAATTTTCTAAAGCAGGTCTAAAACGAATTATTAAATAAACACCAGCCGTAACAAGAGTTGAAGAATGCACTAAAGCCGAAACAGGAGTAGGAGCTGCTATAGCAGCTGGTAACCAAGCTGAAAAAGGAATTTGAGCACTTTTAGTTATTGCAGCAATTACTACTAAAAATTTTAATAAAATATTTATCTCATCATTCAAATAATAAGTATAAAATAAAAAATTTCATCCTCCTAAATAAAATATAAGACCGATTCTTAAAAGAATAGCAACATCTCCAATCCGATTTGATATTACAGTTAATATACCCGCATTCGAAGATTTTTCATTTTGATAATAAATAACCAAGGCATAAGAAACTAACCCTAACCCGTCTCAACCAAGTAAAATACTAATTAAATTAGGACTTAAAATCATTATCCTTATAGAAAAAACAAAAGCTAAAACAAGATATATAAAACGATTAAAATTAAAATCACCATGTATATAACCTCCTCTATAATACAAAACTATAGAAGAAATTAATAATACAAAGGATAAAAATATTAAAGACTTTCAATCAAAAATTATAGTAAAAACAATAGAAGTAGAATTTAAACTAAAAATCTCTCACTCAATTAATGTAATTAAATTTAAACACAGTTTTTGAATTCTAACAATTAACAAACCTAATGAACTAAAAAATAAAAAAATTATACAACTTAAATGTATTGAAATTTTTCAAACCATAACTTAGTGTTAATACCTCAAACTAAAATGCTTTTACTAAGTAATTAATCATTAAAATAAATTACAATAAACCAGGAGTTCTTATTAATCTTTTCAAAACAATAATATTAAGAGGAAATCAATGTAAAAATAAAGACAAATATTCATTTACTTTTCCTGAACAAACAGAATATAAAGAATTTAAAAATTTTCCATGTTGACTAAGTCTATATAAATATAAAGTATAAGCGGCTCTAAAAAAAGAGATAAATATAATTAATACTATAGTTAATTTTCTTCATCTAATAATTCTTACAATCAGCCTAATTTCACCTAAAAGATTTAAAGAAGGAGGTGCTGCTATATTTCTAACCCTTAATAAAAACCATCATAAACCTATACTAGGCATAAAATTCAAAAGCCCTTTACTAACTAATAAACTACGTCTTCCTACTCGTTCATATACTATATTAGCTAAACAAAATAAACCAGAAGAACATAAACCATGACCTACTATTACTAATACAGCTCCTCTTAAACCTCATCAATTATAAACCATTAACCCACATAAAACCAAACCTATATGAGAAACAGAAGAATAAGCAATTAAAGACTTCATATCAACTTGACGTAAACATATCAAACAAATAATAATTATACCAAATAATCTTAATCTAATTCATAATCAAGTATAATATAAACTAATATGACGAAACAAAATTAATACTCGAATCAACCCATAACCTCTTAATTTCAATAAAACCCCAGCTAAAATTATAGAACCTGCTATAGAAGCTTCTACATGAGCTTTAGGTAACCATAAATGGAATAAATATACAGGCAACTTTACTATAAAAGCCAAAATATTTCTAAAATATCAAATACTATTAAAAAAATAAGAATCAAAAAATAAATTAGTAATTCCTAAAGTTAAACTACCATTGAAATTATAAAATCTTAATAAAGAAACCAATAAAGGTAAAGAAAGAAAAAGAGTATAAAACCATATATAAATACCAGCTTGTAACCGCTCAGGCTGATAACCTCATCCTAAAATTAAAATCAAAGTAGGAATTAAAGATATTTCAAATCTTACATAAAATAACAAATAATCCATAGAACTAAAAGTAATAATTAAAGATAATAATAAAAAAATAACTACAATTAAAAAATTTAAATTAAAATTTTTGCTATTTTTAATTTTTTGACTAGATAATAAAATTAAAGAAATAATTCATATTTTTAAAAAAATTAAAATATATTTTAAAAAATCCATCCCTAAAGATATTCCTAAACAAAAATAATTATAATCATAAAAACAATTTAAACCAAATAAAAATTTAACAATAAATAAACCAATTTGAATAAATCTTCAATCCCTAACAAATTTTATTAATATAAAAATAGGAATAATAAACTTTAACATTCCAATACATTAAAACTTGAAAAACAATCATTTCCATATGAACGAACAATATAAATTAATAAAGATAATCCTAATACCCCTTCCCAAGCAATTAAAGTTAAAAAAAAAAGGACAAAATAAATCTCATTCCCTACTCTAGAAATATAAAAATTTATAAATCAAAAAATACCCAATATTATAAATTCCAATCTTAATAAAGAATTTAATAAATGCTTATGATAAGAAATAAACCTAAATAAACCGCAAACAATTATAAATACAGGAAAAATAATAGAAAAATCAGTAAAAATCATCATTAGTTTTAATAGTTTAAATCAAAACCTTGGTCTTGTAAATCAAAAATGAAATAATATTTCTTAAAACTTCAGAAAAATTATAACTAATATCTTCAACTCCCAAAGCTAATATTTTTCCTTAAACTATTTTCTGATATCTCATTATTAATAATACCTATTATAATAACCTTATCTATTATATTTACACGTATAAATCATCCTTTATCAATAGGATTAACATTACTTTTACAAACAATTTTCATTTGTATTACATCAGGATTATCAAGATCATCTTTTTGATTTTCATATATTCTGTTTTTAATTTTTTTAGGAGGAATAATAGTTTTATTCATTTATGTCGCCTCTCTTGCATCTAATACAAAATTTAAATTTCCATTTTTATCTATATTTATTATTTTTTCTTTATTAACAATTTCAATAGTAATTCTTTTTTTTATAGATTTAATAGATTTTCCTACTTCAAATAATATTGCTGTGCCTTCTACTCTATTAATAAGTTATCAAAATAAAACCATATTAATTAATTGGATTTATTCCCCTAAATTAATTATATTCACCTTATTTATTGTTCTTTATTTATTATTAACTTTACTAGTCGTTGTAAAAATCTCTTACTCCCATATAGGACCTATACGTTTATCATCTTATGACAACACCTATTCGTAAAACACATCCTTTATTTAAAATTATAAACGGAGTTATTGTAGATATACCTCTCCCAAGAAATATTTCAATTTTCTGAAATTTTGGATCCCTTTTAGGTTTATGCCTAGTTATACAACTTATAACAGGTATTTTCCTATCTATACATTATACAGCCAATGTAGAATTAGCCTTCTTTAGTGTAGACCATATCTGCCGAGATGTAAATTATGGTTGATTACTTCGTACATTACACGCTAATGGGGCTTCTTTTTTTTTTATCTGCATTTATGCCCATATCGGACGCGGTATATTTTATGGGTCTTATTTACTTATACACACTTGAATAGTAGGAGTACTAATTCTATTTATAGTTATAGCAACTGCCTTCCTAGGATATGTATTACCATGAGGACAAATATCATTCTGAGGAGCCACAGTAATTACAAACCTCTTCTCAGCAATTCCCTTTTTCGGAACAGATTTAGTCCAATGAATTTGAGGAGGTTTTTCAGTAGATAATGCCACTCTAACACGATTTTTTACATTTCATTTTATACTACCTTTTATTATTTCTGCTATAGTAATAGTACATATTTTATTTTTACACCAATCAGGAGCCAATAATCCCTTAGGAATCTCTAGAAATATTGATAAAATCCCTTTTCATCCATACTTTACATTTAAAGATATTGTAGGATTTTTAATTATAATCTCCTTACTTTTAATCTTAACTTTATTAAACCCTTATTTATTAGGAGACCCTGATAATTTTATTCCAGCAAACCCTTTAGTAACTCCTGCTCACATTCAACCAGAATGATATTTTTTATTTGCTTATGCCATTTTACGATCTATCCCAAATAAATTAGGAGGAGTTATTGCCCTCGCAATATCAGTCGCAATTTTAATAATCTTACCTTTTACACATACTTCAAAATTTCGAAGATTAACATTTTACCCTTTAAATCAAATTTTATTTTGATCTTTAATTTCAATCGTATTATTACTTACATGAATTGGAGCTCGTCCAGTAGAAGATCCTTATATTTTAACAGGTCAAATCCTAACCATATTATATTTTCTGTTTTATTTAATAAATCCAATAATATTAATAATATGAGATAAATATTTAAAATAATTATTTAGTTTAAATAAAACAAATGTTTTGAAAACATTAAATAAGAAAATTAATCTTAATAATTGCAATATACTAATTTAGTTAAAAATTAAATAAAATAACAATAACAAAATATTTTAATTCCTAAAAAAAAAAATAAATAATTAATAGCAACAGGTAAAACTCTTTTCCAAGCTAAATACATTAATTTATCATATCGTAACCGTGGTAAAGTACCTCGAACTCAAATAAAAGAAAAAGCAATAAATACCAATTTTAAGTAAAATAACACATCACAAGGATGTCTTCCTAAAAAAAAAATCACAAATAAACCTCTTATAAAAGGATTCCTTGCATATTCAGCCATAAAAATTAAAGCAAACCCTCCACTCTTATATTCAGGAATAAAACCTGAAACTAATTCAGAATCCCCTTCAGAAAAATCAAAGGGAGTACGATTAGTTTCAGCCAAACAAGAAGGCAATCCAATTAACTTCAAAGGGAAAGACAAAAAGAAAAATCATATATTATCCTGATAATTATTAAATAAATCTAATCTAACTCCTCCTAATAAAATAATAAAACTGAATAAAATTAAAGCCAATCTTAACTCATAAGAAATAGTTTGAGCAATGATTGGAAGTTTTCCCAAAAGAGAATACTTACAAATAGGAGCCAAACCCGCCCCTATAGTAGAATAAACCCCAACCCTTAAACAACATAAAAAAAAAAGAACTCTTATATTAAATCTAATTAAACCAATTTCATAAGGTAAAACAACTCAAACAAATAAAGAAATAAAAAGACTAAAAACAGGTGAAAAATAATAAGGTAAAAAATTAAAAACAGAAGAATTAGTAGATTCTTTAGTAAACAATTTTACAGCATCAGAAAAAGGTTGTAGAATACCTATATAACCTACTTTATTAGGTCCTTTACGAATTTGAATATATCCTAAAATCTTCCGTTCTAATAAAGTTACAAAAGCCACCCTTACAAGCACACAAATAATCAAAATTAAATAATTAATAATTATAATTACTATCATCAAATATATATATATAATATATATATTTTACTACCTATAGATATAACTCTATTTAATTAAATCCTAAATCTAATACATATTTCTGCCAAAGTAGTAAAATAATCTATTTATAAAAACTATTTAAACTATTTAATCCTTTCGTACTAAAATAGGTTAACAAATTTCAAGAGATAGAAACCAACCTGGCTCGCGCCGGTCTGAACTCAAATCATGTAAAATATTAAAGGTCGAACAGACCTTCTCTTATAACGGCTACACTATAAAGAAATTTTAATTCAACATCGAGGTCGCAAACTTTTTTTTCGATAAGAACTCTTAAAAAAAATTACGCTGTTATCCCTAAAGTAACTTAATCTTAAAATCTTAAAAAGGATCATTAAAAATAAACAAACATTATAAGTATTTAAAAACAAGCAGTTACACTATTTATACTCCTATCACCCCAATACAATATATTATTCACTTTAAAATATTAAACAACTTATCAACAAAAAATAAACATTTACATAAAGATTTATAGGGTCTTATCGTCCCCCTGAACCATTTAAGCCTTCTCACTTAAAAGTTAAATTCAAATTTTAAAAAAGAGACAATCATTTATTTGTTCAACCATTCATTCAAGCCTCCAATTAAAAGACTAATTATTATGCTACCTTTGCACGGTTAAATTACCGCGGCCCTTTAAATTTATTTCAGTGGGCAGGTTAGACCATTTATAACTATCAAACAGACATGTTTTTGATAAACAGGCAATAAATAAGTATGTCGAGTTCCTTTTTCATACCAAACCATAAATAAAATTTACTAATTATTTTAATTTAAAATTTAAAACCAAATTATACTTATATAATCATTTTCACTTAACAAATATAATTTAAATTATTATTTCAATACTAACCTAAAATTAAATAAATAATAGAACTAACAAACATTAGTTTTAAAACTTTAAAAACATAGCTACTATCAAGCTTAGTTTAAATAAATAAAAAAATTAATTTATAGTTTAAAAAAATTAAATAAGAAGCTCTACCCTCCTACTCTTATTACATATATACTTTAAATATATATAACTAATTCAATTCATTTCTTAAAAAACCAGATATAAAAACCCGCCTAACTTTTCACCTTTAATATTATATTAACAATACTTTTACTACAGTAACTATTTTATAAAATTAACTATTTTTTTTTCGGGATTTATAAACTCATTAATAAATTTTAATTATCCCTAATACCCAAGGTACAAATTTTAATTTCTACTTTAAATTATAATAATACTAAATTAAACTTTCTCTTACAATACTAATAAACTATTGTTATATTAAAATTTCTTTAAAAAATACTCAAATCATTTTTTTTAAATTATTTTTCTCATTCAACTTAACAAATATAATTCTTAACAAGTAATATACTCAAAATACAATCGATTTGCACGATAGATCTACTCAATGTAAGTGAGATGTTATACTATTAAACTATACTTTGATTACAACTAGATGTATTTTCCAATACATCTACTATGTTACGACTTATATCATTTTAAAACGAAAGTGACGGGCGATATGTACATACTCTAGAGCCAATATCTTTTAAGCTTATTAAACTTTAACTACAATTAAATCCACCTTCACCAGACTAAATTCCAGCCTGCCTTCATTTAAATAAAATTTATTGTAACCCATTCCCACTTTCTTATAGGCTGCACCTTGATCTAATATACTAGTACATGACTCTATTTTAATGATTAATTTTTTAAAAATCACCTAATAATGACGGTATACAAACTAAATAAAAAAAGTAAGATCCTACGTGGTTTATCGTTCACCAGAAACAGGTTCCTCTAACCGGACTAAAGCACCGCCAAATTCTTTGAATTTAAAGAATATAACTAATAATCTTCAAGTAATCTATATTTCAACTTAGTATAATAGGGTATCTAATCCTATTTTAACCCTAAGATTTTTCAGCTTCAATACCCCTTTACTATATGTAAGTTTACTATTTATACACTAATTTCACCTTTTATAAACGCAAACTCTTACTTGTAAGTTAAAATCTAACTGCTAAACTAAAAATCTTTCACTCAGCTCCTAAGTATAACCGCGGTGGCTGGCACAAATTTTTATCAGATCTTATATAGAATGCTAATTCTAATTCTAATTAATTATTAATATTACATACTGCGCTCAAACGTATTATAAATTTATTACCCACACAAAAATTAATATAAATTTAAAATATATAAACACACTAAAATTTACATGTATATTTTAATTATAAAATAAAAACCTAAGCAAGAATCAAACTTTTTAAGAAGAGGTAGGAGAGTTGTTTGAGATTTTGTATTGTAGGTTAGTGAGAAAAGTAGTCAGGATCTGTAATATAGAATGAGAGAGCATATATCACTGTCCTATAGTGGTGTTGTGTTGTAAAAGATAGTAAAGCAGGTACGAATTCTATACGGAGATAGAGCGCGCGCGCCGTCAAAATGATTCTATATATATAGAAGCACATGCCGTAACATATCCATTTTCAAATATAAGTAACACATCCCTTACATCATCCCTTCACATATATAAGTGACACATCACCTTACATCATCCTTCTCATATATATATAGTCACATCCCTTACATCATCCCTTCACATATATAAGTGTCACATCCCCTCACATCCTCCTTTCACATATATAAGTACCACATCCCCTCACATCATCCTTCACATATATAAGTATCACATCCCTCACATCATCCTTCACATATATAAGTACCACATCCCTTACATCATCCCTCACATATATATGTATCACATCCCTTACATCATCCTTCACATATATAAGTGCCACATCCCTTACATCATCCTTCACATATATAAGTACCACATCCCTTACATCATCCTTCACATATATAAGTACCACATCCCTTACATCATCCTTCACATATATAAGTGCCATAGAGAGGTATATATACTATTAAATTTTATAATGAATCTATTAAAAAAAATAGAGAAATATTAAATTTATACACAAATAAAAATATCTTTTCAATAAATGTTATAGAAAAAGGATTATTAAATTTTATAAATATCAGTTATTACTAAAATAAACACCGAGGTCACTCTATGGTTTTTCCTTTTTATGGGAGCCATAACGAGTGACCAGTGTTTATTTTAGTATAATGGGGGTAATTATTATAAATTATGATACTATATATATTCATTTATTTAATATTAGAAAAGCAATAATATATTTATTTAAATGTATATATATATATATATATATATAAATTTTCTAATTAAAAAACACTAATTATATTCTCACCTAAAAATTTAAAATAAATTACAATTTAATAATATAGTGCCTGATTAAAAGGATAACTTTGATAGAGTTAATCATGTGATTTATTCACCTATATTACACGTAATGGATTTACACCAATTTCCCAAAAGATCAAAACTTTTTATGCCTTTACACCAACGAGTAAAAAGATAAGCTAATTTAAGCTAATGGGCTCATACCCCGTCAATGATAGTTAAACCTTTCTCTTTTTAATGTTTCTTACACCAACTAATATTCTATTCCTATCTTCATTAATTACAGGCTCTTTTATTTCCATTTCTTCTACATCATGATTTACAGCTTGAGTTGGATTAGAATTAAATCTAATATCTTTTATTCCTTTAATTTCAATCAAACCAAAAAAAACAATTTCCGAAGCAGCAATTAAATATTTTCTAATTCAAGCCTTAGGTTCTTCAATTATTATTATAAATAGTTGTCTTATATTGAGATATCAAAATATATCCTCATTATTAATTTTATTAGCTCTAATCTTAAAACTTGGAGCAGCTCCTTTCCATCAATGGTTTCCTCAAGTAATAGAAGGTATTATGTGACCTCAAGCTATTATTTTAATAACAATTCAAAAATTAGCTCCAATATATCTACTATCTTATTTATTAGAACAAAATTCTATTTTCTTTATTATCTTATTATCAAGAATTTTTTCAGCTATTTTTGGTTCTTTAGGAGGTATTAACCAAGTTTTATTACGAAAAATTATAGCCTATTCTTCCATTAATCATATAGCTTGAATAATATCAGCTATAATAATTAGAGAAAAAGTATGAATTATATATTTTACATTCTATTCCATCATTTCTTCTTCAATTAGTTTAATATTTCATTTAAGTAAAATAAATCATTTATCCCAAATTATTAATTATATTTCTTATCCTAAATTTATTATATTTACTATCCCTCTCAGATTATTATCTTTAGGAGGATTACCTCCTTTTTCTGGGTTTATTCCTAAATGAATTCTAATTCAAATTTTCATATCTATAAACATATATATTCTCTTATTTTTTCTTTTAATCTCAACCCTAATCACACTATATTTTTATACACGAATTTTTATTACAATAATTATTTTAACACCTAACATAAAATGATTTATCAAAAAAAATTCAACAAATCCTTTCTCAATATCTTTTATCATATATTTCAATATATTTAGAATGATCATTCCCTCTTTATATTTAATAATTTAAAGATTTTAAGTTATATAAACTAATAGCCTTCAAAGTTATAAAAAAAAGTTTCATCCTTTTAAATCTTAAGCTTTAGTGTAATGATACACATCTCTAAATTTGCAATCTAATATATTTATTATACTATAAAGCCAACTTTTAATAATAAAGAAGTTATAAACTTGTTAGTAAATTTACAATCTACCGCCTAAACTCAGCCACTTTATC